ACCCCCCAAAACTTTAATTTTATTAGGAACACTTCTAACAAATGAATTAAATAAATTTAAATTTTGTAAAGATGAATAAACAGGCTTATATAAAAAAGACGATATAAGAATTCCGAAATAAGCTATACTAACGGAAAAAGTTGCATTTGTGATAAATTCATACCAATCTACAGAATGGTTTCTATTTTTATGTAAAAGGTTTATAGACGAACTTAAGAATTTGGATAGTATATCCAAATCCATTCCTTCCTGATTGAATAACGGAATTCCTACGGCCCCAATGAACAACGTAAATAAAACTAATACAAGCATCGGAAATAACATAGTATTGTCCGACTCGTGGGGATATGAGAAAGTGTTTTTAGTGCCAAAACGAGCAATACTAATAAACGGATGTACCATACTTCTTACATTTCCATTATTATTAATCCAATACGTGTTTAAAAAATAAGTTTTTTCATTGTTTTTCGTAGTTAAAAAATCTAATAAACGAAAGCTTGTTTTAATAATTTTTTTTCCTTCTTTACCCCAGAGAGACATTGAATAGAACGAGCTATTTTTTTTGCCGCTGTAATTTTGAAAATAAACATTTAAATGTCCTTCAAAAGTAAGTAAATAGATACGAAACATATAAAATGCAGTTAATCCTGCCGTGGAACAAGCTATTATTGCAAAAATCGGTGAATACAACCAACTATCATTAAGAATTTCATCTTTGGACCAAAAACAAGCAAGAGGTGGAATACCACAAAGAGAAAGTGTACCTAATAAAAAAGCGGTTTTTGTAATTGGTACATGTTTTCTTAAACCGCCCATAAGAACCATATTCTGACTTTTATCTGGAGAATATCCAACAATAGTTTCCATCGAATGAATAATTGATCCAGATCCTAAGAACAACAATGCTTTCGAATAGGCATGAGTAATCAAATGAAATAAAGCAACTCGATAAGACCCCATACCTAGAGCTAACATCATATAACCCAATTGAGACATTGTAGAATAAGCTAAGCTTTTCTTAATATCTTTTTGAGCAAGAGCTAAAGTGGCTCCTAAAAGTAATGTTATTATACCTGTCAAAGCTATTAGATTTATTATGTAAGGTATAACTATGAAAAGAGGAAGAAGCCGAGCTACAAGAAAAATCCCTGCTGCTACCATAGTAGCGGCATGTATAAGAGCCGAAATGGGGGTAGGCCCTTCCATGGCATCAGGTAACCATACATGAAGGGGAAATTGGGCGGATTTTGCAACTGCGCCGGCAAATAATAGGAAGGCGCATAAGGTAACAAATAAAAAATTAACCTCATTATTATAAACCAAGTTATTAAATATCTCAAACAAATCCCGAAATTCAAAACTACCCGTTATCCAATAAAAACCCAAAATTCCTAATAATAAACCGAAATCCCCGACACGATTAGTTACAAACGCTTTTTGACAAGCATTCGCCGCACTAGGTCGTGTGAACCAAAAACCTATTAATAGATAAGAACACATTCCAACCAATTCCCAAAAAATATAAATTTGTATCAAATTAGAACTAGTAACTAATCCCAACATTGAAGTATTGGAAAAACTCATATAAGCAAAAAATCTCAAATATCCCTGATCATGAGACATATAATTATCACTATAAATAAGAACCATCATTCCAACAGTAGTGATTAATATTGACATAATAGAAGTAAGTGGATCAACCAAGCAGCCAAATTCTAAATAAAAATCATTATTGATGGTCCAAGACCATACATATTGATAGACGGAATTGTGATTTATTTCCTGAATAGAAAAATGGGCTGAAAAAATCATAACTATACTTAACAATAAAACACTCGGAAAAGCCCACATACGGCGAAGATTTTTTGTTGCCGTTGGAAAAAGTAGAAGTCCTGCTCCAATTAACATTGGAACTGGAAGTGGAATGAAAGGTATAATCCATGAATATTGATATGTATATTCCATAAAAAAAAAATAAAATATTTTTCTTAATTAATATTAATTGTTTCTGATTCACCGGTTCTTATTTGTTTTCTGTTGAAAGGGGTCAGTTAATAAAAAAAAATTAAGATATATAAAATAAAACTTAAATAAAATTTGCATTCTAATTATAATTATTACGTATTACAATAATTTATTTATATCTTTTATATCTATAGAGCGAGGATAGATAATTACACCAAAAACAGTGTTTGGTATGAATCATAAAGCGCATAACTTGACCCATAAAAACTATTTATTGTAATTGTAATTCGGTTATTCAGAATCATTAAACAATTTGTTTTGTAACTAATTGATTGTCTTCCATTACAATAAAAGCTATTTGTAGGAAATGCTATGATATCCAACACTTTATTTTATGTAAAATAAAAAAAAGGGCAAATAAAATGCCTTTTATAATATATAATATAATAAAAAATTATAGATTTTGTATCCTTTAACAGATTAACTACTAGTCCCACTCGAATTTGAGAATGAAAGTTGGGTGTACTCTTTCTTCGAGTTTGACCAATTAAATTAATTAATATAATAGAAAATTATTAAAGTTTTTTAATTAAGCGATAGAGGGGTTGGGTTATTAACCTTTTGATGTATTTTATTACATGTATAAATGTAACACGACGAAAATAGAAAGAAAACTAAACGCACAATCTTTTCTTTTTTGTTTGTATTGTATTTTATCAACTTCAATCAATTCTATTTGGCATAGGGGATTGTTGTTAGTAATATTTTATGCGATTTTTACACACCCCCCTTTTTTATGAAGGGAGTATGATTTAGAGAATAAATAGATAGAGAACAGTAAAGAAAAATTTATTTTGAACAATAGATGTCTTTCACATCCAACCGAAGAACCTATTATAATATAATTTTTTAATGGCAGTTCCAAAAAAACGCACCTCTATTTCAAAAAAACGGATTCGTAAAAATATTTGGAAAAGGAAGGGATATCGGGCAGCATTGAAAGCTTTTTCATTAGCGAAATCTCTTTCTACCGGGAGTTCTAAAAGTTTTTTTTGTGTAACAAATAAATAATAGTAATCAAACAATACAATAAAAAATCTTAATCGGTCTAATTAGAAAAGTAATCTAATTTTGTTTCTAATTTTTTTATAATATTTATAAGTTATAAGAATTTTAATTAACATCATAATAGTAAAATAATTTATATTTATATAATTTATATATAATAAAAAATAATATATATAAAAAAAATTATTTTATTATTTTATATTTATATAATAAATATAAATCATAAATAAAAATAATTAGTTTCATAATGTTTTAATTTAGAAGGCGTCTTTTTTCTTTCATTTCTGATATAGATAAGAATTCTGTTGTCTACTTAATTCGAAAAATTAATGGTACTTTTTTGTTTGAAAAAAGGATAAATACAAGCACAAGGGTTCACCTTTCGTTTTAGTATATTTTATAATTTTCAGGATGGGGATTCTCACTTTCCCCATCGACTTGAATCAATAATAAAAATAAATTTATTTTTTATTATATATTATAATTATATATTAAAAATATTATAATTATATATTAAAAATATTATAATTATATATTAAAAATATTATAATTATATATTAAAAGATATTATAATTATATATTATTATATATTAAAAGAAGGGTTCGTTGAAACTAATTGATTTAGTTTTAAATATGTTTTATAATCTTCTAAATCATTATTTTTCTAAATTATTATCACTATATAAACTCTTTAACCCAATTTAATTAAAAAAATCCCCTTTTACATTTTTAGGTAGTTATATGACTAATGTGCCAATTTTGAGTGATCCGTTTTAGATCCTATGGTTCGATTGGAAGATCGATCAAAATATAATATATATCAAAGATATAATATATATTAATTTAAAAATTTATAAAGTATTTTTTGAAGTACGGTACAATTTCGATAGAAATATAAAATATTGTTATATAATTGATACACCCATACTAATACCTAACTTAATTGGGTTGCTAAATCTTAACACAAATTCTCTACACAACGAAAAACCCTAAGAATTCATATAAAAATAACTATGCAAATATTTACAAAAACCCCTTGAGTGTATCGCTGAAATTGTGTTATATAAAAATTATATTTTATCGATAAAATTATTTTTTTATTTTAGATTAATAAAATAAATGATAAAATAAATGAATCATTAAAAAATGCAAACGAGACAGAACATTGCTTTTAGTTCTATCTATGGATTGAAGTCAAAATAATCTAGTTCCAACCGTAACATTTTTGTTTTAGGAAAACATAAAGTAATAACTTACGAAAAACTACATTTTTAGTTCAGTTAAATAAAATTGACATTCTAAAATAATAAATAAAAAGATAATAAATATTATTAACGAAAACGTTTAAATCCCTAATTCTTAAACAAGTTTTTATTCATCAATTTAATGGTTTCCTAAAAAAATATTGCATTTAATTAACTCCTTCAATCTCGACGATTGAATAAAAATAGGTTATTATGATTTCGAATAAGCCGCTATGGTGAAATAGGTAGACACGCTGCTCTTAGGAAGCAGTGCTAGAGCATCTCGGTTCGAGTCCGAGTGGCGGCATGGCATCTTCTAAAAGAGTAAGTCCTATAATGAATTCAATTCCCGATTTCAATTCCTATAATTGCGGGACCCCCTTTTAATAATTTTTATGATATTTTCAACTTTAGAGCATATATTAACTCATATATCCTTTTCTATCGTTTCAATTGTAATTACAATTCATTTGATAACTTTATTAGTCGATGAAATCGTAGGACTATATGATTCGTCAGAAAAGGGTATGATAGTTACTTTTTTCTGCATAACAGGATTATTAGTTACTCGTTGGGTGTATTTGGGGCATTTACCATTAAGCGATTTATATGAATCATTAATTTTTCTTTCGTGGAGTTTTTCCATTATTCATATGATTCCGTATTTTAAAAAACATAAAAACCATTTAAGCGCAATAACCGCGCCAAGTGCTATTTTTACTC